CCTTCCTGGCGGTATCAAGATGCCACTGTGTCGGGATATCTTATCTGTCTTGTCCGGAAAATGGATATCCCCCGAAAAGATTTTTAGTTCAATCTTTTTTTTTTTTCTCTCCACTCGGATCAACCCGCCCACTTGGCTTCTTATATTTAAAGTGATTCGTGTATCGACTCCAATGATACTATAGTTCTGTACCATTATGACAGAGGATTCGGGTAAAATATGCACTTCTTCGGGAATGAAAAAAAAGCGATCTACTTTCATTTCGTATTTTGTCTTAAATTTTTGGACTCCTCGATACTCAATCATATCCTCTTTTTGGATGATTGAATCCGCCTTTAGAGTCCCATATTTAAGAATTCCGGAACTCTTTCTTCTGTATCTAGGATCATCAAAAAAAGCAAAAATACTGTTTCTACGGAAAATACCATTTATGGGTATTTCAATTGAGATACCTGAATGCGGTATGAATTCTTTCTCTTGTTCTTGAATCGATTGGAATGGAATGAGAAATCTATTTCTTCGCCTTTTTGCTAATAAATCCGAGTTCTCATGAAAAATAGCAGAATATATGAAATTATAATGACTAGTACCTGCGATTCCATTCAATTCTGAATAATCGGGAATCCCGGATTTTTTTTTATCATAAAAATCCGAACTAAAAAATTTTTGGCTCGCTTGATCGTTATTCCCTGAGAGGCTAGAAATAGATTTTCTTTCGATGGAAAGAAAGGGTATGTTCATTTGATCTTGATCTTTGTGGATCGAAAAAAGAATTAGACTCGATCCGCATGAACCTCCTGATAATATCCATAAATGACTTGTTTTTGGTAAGAGATGGACATTACTATATGTAAATTCGGGTGCATGGGACACATCAGTACTCCAGTGCATTTCGCCCTCTGAGTCAGAATAAATATATTTTCTAACCCTCTCTTTAAAATGAAAATTGTATGTTCCCTCGCGAATCTCAGCAATAACCTGTTCTGATTCCACATATTGATCATTTTGAACTAAAAGAAAACTTTTTGGTGGAATAGTCACGCTATGTATAATATCTTCGCTCTCAATAATTACAGACAAGTCTATATAACATAGAAAGGCAGGATGCCCGTGACGTGTACGTGTAGGATGAACCAAATCCTCATTGAATTTTATTTTTCCATTATAAGGGGCTCGTACATGTTCGGCAGTACCTCCTGTAAATACTCCGCCGGTATGAAAGGTTCTTAATGTTAGCTGAGTCCCCGGTTCGCCAATAGATTGACCCGCAATAATACCTACAGCTTCCCCCAATTCAACTAGGTCACCATGAGTGGGGCTCCGACCATAACATAATCGACAGATCCAAGATGTACTCCGACAAGTAAAGGGAGTTCGAATAGATATTGATTGTGTTCCAAAGATTATTAATCGGTTGACAAGTCCAATCCCAAGATCTTGATTTCGAAAGGCGACACACCGGGAACCTATATATATATCGTCGGCTAAGACACGACCAATTAATGTTTGAATAAAAATTCTTTCTGACATCATCCGATTTTTATTTCGAGGACTCACAGAAATCCCTCGGATAGTGCCACAATCTGTTCTACGTACAACAATATGTTGAACTACTTCAACAAGTCGACGCGTAAGATATCCAGCATCTGATGTGCGTACAGCAGTATCTACAACTCCTTTACGGGCTCCATAGCAAGAAATAATATATTCTGTTAAAGACAGTCCTTCGCGTAAATTACTTTGAATAGGTAAATCAATCATTTGTCCTTGGGGATCCGACATTAATCCTCTCATACCTACTAATTGATGTACTTGAGATGCATTTCCCCTAGCCCCCGAAAAAGACATCATATGGACCGGATTGAAAGGGTCCGTCATCCTAAAATTAGGATTCATTTCTTGTCGCAAATATTCACTTGTAGCATACCATATCTCAATAGATTGGCGTAATTTTTCTACCGCATGTACATTCCCATAATGATGGTGTTTTTCCAAAATCAAACTTTGTTGTTCAGCATCTTGGACAAGCCAGCCCTTGGAAGGTATCGTTAAAAGATCATCAATTCCTAATGAAATGGATGTAGCTGTGGCTTGCTGGAAACCTAGAGTCTTTACTTGATCTAGGATGTGTGATGTATATGCCATCCCGAAGTGATCTATTAATCGGCTAATAAGTTGTTTAATAGCAGTTCCATCTATCACTTTATTGTGAAATACCAGATTGGCCCGTTCCGCCATAAGTACCTCCATATTCTGCTGAATGGGATTCGACAATGAGTTTGAGTCAATGATTGCAAAACTTCCTTTTCTCGATCTTGATTTGCGTAGAATTTTAGGTCAAGAACTATGCTACGGTCCGGGTTGAATCGGAGAGGTCCGAATTCACACGGGTGTCCTAGAATTACTTTTTTTTAATACCATATTATTATTATTAGGTATCATACGAACAGGCTTGAGAAAAACCTTGTATAGCTTCCTCGATTTCTCGATAAAAAGAAAT